TACTTTTGATATAATTGCTATGCTTAGTGTGTGACTCGTTAGTTTTTTCTTTAGAGTTTAAAGCTGGGCTTCAAAAAAAAAAAAGACTGACCTCCACTATAAACTTAATAACTATATAAAATAATAAAATAAACGAAAAACTAATAACCAACTTATTGCTTCGTATTGTCGAGATCCCAAGAAACAGTCACTATATGACTGAATGACTGAATCAATCATATAGTTGTAACAACTGAAATTTTCATAAAAAACAAATCTGATTATGGATTTTTAAGAAAAAAAAAAATAAATAAAGGGATGCGGATAAATGGAAAGGTGATAGAAAGAGAGAACAAAAATATCAATGATAGATGATTCCAATATGTATGGTCTATGAATCACCTCATAAAAGGCAGTGTGATAAAGCATTAATATTGATATATTAATATATATAATAATACAAATAATAAAGTATAATATAAATAATAAAGAGCCCTGGGTTAATAGAAACTGAGGAGATTGACTCGGGAACAAATTTTGTTGGGAGCTCCGTTGCAGAGTTCAGGCCTAACCATTAATAGAGAAGCTATAGGAACGACGAAACCTGTGACTATATAAGATTCAACTATGAAAATATAAATAAAATATAAAATAAAAATGAATCCTAATGATTCATTGGGCGGGATGGCGGAACGAACCAAGAACAAATTGATTTACTCTGAGAGGTCATGGATTGATCCTACGAATGAAGCAGGAAAGAGTCAATATCCGCCCGCGAAACCCTTATTTATTTATTGTATTACAATACAATATTATCTTGACTCGATAAGAGTAAAATAAAAAAAAAATAGGGATTCGTTATAAAAAATAAGCATTATCTTTATCTATAAATATACACATCTAGCCATATATGGAGCTTCCTATGTAATAAATGAAATATCAATAAATCCCATTACTTAGTTTAGTGTACTAATTATTAAATGGATGTGTATCCGTATCGAATCTTTTCATTCGCGAGGAGCTGGATGAGAGGAAACTCTCATGTCCGGTTCTGTAGTAGAGGTGGGATTAAGAAAAAACCATCAACTATAACCCTAAAAGAACTAGATTTCGTAAGCACCATAGAGGAAGAATGAAGGGAATATCTTGTCGGGGCAATCATATTTGTTTCGGCAGATACGCTCTTCAGGCACTTGAACCCGCTTGGATCACAGCTAGACAAATAGAAGCAGGGCGAAGAGCAATGACACGATATGCGCGTCGTGGTGGAAAAATATGGGTACGTATATTTCCAGACAAACCTGTTACAATAAGACCCACGGAAACACGTATGGGTTCGGGGAAAGGATCTCCCGAATATTGGGTATCCGTTGTTAAACCAGGCCGAATACTTTATGAAATGGGTGGAGTATCAGAAACTGTAGCCAGAGCAGCTATCTCAATAGCTGCGTGCAAAATGCCTATACGAACTCAATTTATTATTTCAGGATAGGGATATAGAACTAAAGATAAACAAAAGGGGTATTGAGGATGAAAAAACAACCGCGGGTTCATTTATTTCTAGACAAACACTATTTCTTTTTTTCCTCATTATTTGCATTGAAATAACAGATTCAAATAAAAATGATATGATTCAACCTCAGACCCTTTTGAATGTAGCAGATAACAGCGGAGCTCGAGAATTGATGTGTATTCGAATCATAGGAGCCGGTAATCATCGATATGCTCATATTGGTGACGTTATTGTTGCTGTAATCAAAGAAGCAGTGCCCAATATGCCTCTAGAAAGATCAGAAGTAATTAGAGCTGTAATTGTACGTACATGTAAAGAACTCAAACGTGACAACGGTATGATAATACGATATGATGACAATGCTGCGGTTGTCATTGATCAAGAAGGAAATCCAAAAGGAACTCGAGTTTTTGGCGCGATTGCTCGGGAATTGAGACAGTTGAATTTTACTAAAATAGTTTCATTAGCTCCTGAAGTATTATAAATACTAGTAGATGAAACTATGATATAGTTATAGTAGGATATCTGAAATGGATTAAATTAGTAGATTGTGTTTCACGCATATACTTTTAATAATTGAAATTGAATAATTCAAAATAAAAAAACATGTTGATTATATCAAAATTAAGAAGCACCAATAATTAGAATTCGTCATGGGCAGAGACGCTATTGCTGATATAATAACTTCTATAAGAAATGCTGACATGAGTAAAAATGGAACGGTTCGAATAGCATCCACTAATATCACCGAAAACATTGTTAAAATACTCCTACGAGAAGGTTTTATTGAAAACGTTCGGAAACATCAGGAAAGTAACAAAGATTTCTTGGTTTCAACCTTGCGCCATAGAAGGACTAGGAAAGGAATATATAGAACTATTTTAAAACGTATCAGTCGACCTGGTCTACGAATCTATTCCAACTATCAAAAAATTCCTAAGATTTTAGGTGGAATGGGAATTGTAATTCTTTCCACTTCTCGAGGCATAATGACAGATCGAGAAGCTAGACTAGAAAAAATGGGAGGAGAAATTTTGTGCTATATATGGTAATCTTCCTCCGGTATCCTAATTTGATCTCTAACTTCCAATTTGTGAAATAGAGAGGAAAAGTAAGTTATATAACTCTTCCTCCATTAGTTGATGATATTTCAAGGGGTTACCTGGATGAAAGAACAAAAATGGATTCATGAAGGTTTAATTACTGAATCACTTCCCAACGTCCCGGGTCCATTTAGATAATGAAGATCTAATTCTAGGTTATATTTCAGGGAGGATCCGACGCAGTTTGATACGGATACTGCCGGGAGATAGAGTCAAAATAAAAATAAGTCGGTATGATTCAACTAGAGGACGTATAATTTATAGACTCCGCAACAAAGATTCGAGCGATTAGATGATTTTTGAAAACATTCCTTTGGCGAGAGATACAACTCGAAGCTAAAAAATTAAATACAAGAGACTTATTTTCTTCCAAAGAATAGATTCCAAATTGAGGTAAGGAGTGATAAATATGAAAATAAGAGCTTCCGTTCGTAAAATTTGTGAAAAATGTCGACTGATCCGTAGGCGCGGACGAATTAGAGTGATTTGTTCCAATCCGAGACATAAACAGAGACAAGGATAATCTTTCTTTTATAAAATTTCTCAAAGAAGGGCCATGTAAAAATAAAGGATCTGTTTTAACATGAAATGGATATTTCCGTATCTTTCTGTATATTTCTGATTCATATTTATGAGATGAAAAAATATGGCAAAACCTATACCAAAAATTGGTTCGCGTAGGAATGGACGTATTGGTTCACGTAAGAATGGACGTAGAATACCAAAAGGGGTTATTCATGTTCAAGCGAGTTTCAACAATACTATTGTAACTGTTACAGATGTACGAGGTCGGGTGGTTTCTTGGGCCTCCGCCGGTACTTCTGGATTCAAAGGCACAAGAAGAAAGACACCCTATGCTGCTCAAGCCGCCGCCTTAAATGCTATTCGTACTGTAGTTGATCAGGGTATGCAACGAGCAGAAGTTATGATAAAGGGTCCCGGTCTCGGAAGAGACGCAGCATTACGGGCCATTCGTAGAAGTGGTATACTATTAAGTTTCGTACGTGATGTAACACCTATGCCACATAATGGATGTCGACCTCCTAAAAAAAGACGTGTGTAAAAATAAGAATTAAACGGATTACAAGAGAAATAAATGATTCAATGATCTGATCAAATAATAATATTTAGTATGGTTCGAGAGGAAATAGCAGGATCCACTCGAACACTACAGTGGAAATGTGTTGAATCAAGAGTAGACAGTAAGCGTCTTTATTATGGTCGTTTCATTCTGTCCCCGCTCATGAAAGGTCAAGCCGATACTATAGGTATTGCCATGCGAAGGGCTCTACTTGGAGAAATAGAAGGAACATGTATCACACGTGCAAAATCTGAGAGGGTGCCGCATGAATATTCTACGATAGTAGGTATTGAGGAATCGGTACATGAAATTTTAATAAATTTGAAAGAAATTGTATTGAGAAGTAATCTGTATGGAGTTAGAGACGCATCCATTTGCGTCAGGGGTCCTAGATACGTAACCGCTCAAGATATAATCTCACCACCTTCCGTGGAAATAGTTGACACAACACAGCATATAGCTAACCTGACGGAACCAATTGATTTGCGTATTGGATTACAAATCAAGAGAGATCGCGGATACCGTATGAACCCCACAAATAACTCTCAAGACGGAAGTTATCCTATAGATGCTGTATCCATGCCTGTTCGAAATGCAAATCATAGTATTCATTCTTATGGGAATGGAAATGAAAAACAAGAAATCCTTTTTCTAGAAATATGGACGAATGGAAGTTTAACTCCTAAGGAAGCACTTTATGAAGCTTCTCGTAATTTGATTGATTTATTTATTCCCTTTCTACATGCGGAGGAAGGGGACATTCATTTCGAGGAAAATAAAAACAGGTTTACTCTACCCCTTTTTACCTTTCAAAATAGATTAACTAATCTAAAGAGAAACAAAAAAGGAATTCCGTTGAAATGTATTTTTATTGACCAATCAGAACTGCCCTCCAGGACCTATAATTGTCTCAAAAGGTCCAATATACATACATTGTTGGACCTTTTGAGTAACAGTCAAGAAGATCTTATGGGAATTGAATATTTTCGCACAGAAGATGTAAAACAGATATTGGACACTCTACAGAAGCATTTCGCAATCAATTTACCTAAGAATAAGTTTTCATTTGAAATCTATTAGAATTTTTTCATATTCTTTTTATTAATTTTATTAAAGAAAAAACTTCATTTTTTATCTTCGGCACACGATCCGTATTTTCGCAGAATAGATCATAATAAAATTCATGTATCTAGGGAGGATTCACTTTAGAAGCGACTATTCCCTAGATACCTACATGTGGTATTTCACGATTGAATCAATTTGAAAAAGACCTAAAGTTAGAGATTTATCAATAGGTAATGTTGCTCCAATACCTAACCAAAGA